TAATGGAAGTATCATTCACATCTTATTATGTATGTGAGAAATCACAAAATTCATAAATCATATAGGGATTAAAAATGGGATAGGGGTTCTTTAAGATTCTAAAATATGAACAATACTTATTTCTTATGAGCCAAGCCGATAAAATAAATAAGATGAACTACAAAAATTCTTTATCATGAACTATCTAACATGCATATCAACATCAACAATTATATGGCCACGAACAATAAATAGTAACATCAAAGGAGATGAAGAAAACGGAAAAAAACACAAAGAAAGAAAAGGGCTCGATTCTTTTTGTGTAATCCATCTAAGATGAATTTTTAATATTACCACTCCACCCCGGAACTCTATTAGACTAGACTTTTAGGTCTTTCAACCAACTAATTAAACCATTCGAATATTATCGAAATAGAAAGATTTTTTTTGTAGCGCAGAAAAAAGGTAAACAAAAAAAAAAAAATAAAGAATTCTTCATTATAGATTCAGCGAATATACCTAAAAAAATGCATCTATTCTTTAATCATCTAGGAAAAATATATCTACAGATACTTAAATAGATACTCATACAAATGAATCATGTGCCAGGAACCAGATTTGAACTGGTGACACGAGGATTTTCAGTCCTCTGCTCTACCAACTGAGCTATCCCGACCATTCTTGACGCATAAGACTCATTTTTATTTTATGAGATTACTGAAGTATATGTCAATGAATCTATATCAACTAAGTAAAAAAAAAAAAAGACGAAAAATAAAAGTTTGTAAGTTAGTTTCAGTAGTAGGAATTTTTTTGTATTGTTTTGCTAATCACGCATATGAGAATTCCTTGCTCAAAAATAAAATATTCATTTGTACGTTTATCAAAAAAAAAAAATTCTATGTGTTTCACATATATATTTCAAAATTTGTGACTTGTAATTATGATAAGAAATTTTTGAAAAAAAAAAAGAAAAATTCCAATTTAGTTGTGAAAGAATAAACTGAATATAAACTGAATAAAGCACATAAATAACGACTTAAAGATAGAGAGGATATAGGAAATTAGAAAGTTAAACAGGCCTTTTGGGGATAGAGGGACTTGAACCCTCACGATTTATTAAGTCGACGGATTTTCCTCTTACTATAAATTTCATTGTTGTCGGTATTGACATGTAGAATAGGACTCTATCTTTATTCTCGTCTGATTGATCAGTTCTTCAAGGGATCTATCAGATTATGATGGAGTGAATAATTTGATCAATGAATATTCCATCTTTTCTTCAACTTGGAATTGATTTGATTCACATCTTTCATTTGTGACTATTTTTATCACAAATAGATCTTCATTAATCAATTGAAATACTATTTCAGTATATATATGTTTATCTTTGATCCATTCCTGGAATTTTTACGGAAGGATTCTTTTCCTAATGCAAAAAGGAAAAATCGTCAACTCCTTTTGTTAGAACAGCTTCCATTGAGTCTCTGCACCTATCCCTTTTTTATTATCACTTTCTGAACTTTTCTTTGTTTTCGGAAAACAGGATTTGGCTCAGGATTGCCCTTTGTGAATTCCAGGGTTTCTCTGAATTTGAAAGTTCTCACTTGGTAAGTTTCCATACCAAGACTCAATCCAATTAAGTCCGTAGCGTCTACCAATTTCGCCATATCCCCCTCTTTCATCTATACTCGATACCATTATTTGCTTGAATTAGAAATGATTCTATTATCTATATATTCACAATTCAATATACACAGATATATACCACATATCTATTTCTATTCTATGTCCCTACTTCTATTATTTTTTCATGCAATTTGTAATACTCGAATGGTCGATTCTTTTTTTTTCATCTTAGTTTTTTATCTTCTCTTTCCGACTGAAAACTTGGGAATCTTTTATTTTGATCTGGGTTGGGCTTTTCTCTTTCTTTCATTTTTTCTTTTTTCCTTAAAGCAAACAGATACAGACTCTCTATAACAAAAAAAAATGAAAATTTTCATTTTTTTTGTTGAAATAAACAATCCATTTATTCATATAGAATTGATAGAACTAAAACGAATCGAATGGCTATAAGTTACCATTCTTTTAATGTAAAATTGGACATTCATTTCGAAATATGAAATTCCTAATTATTATTAGTTACTTTACTCAAATTTACAATAATAATATTTTTGAAATAATCAAATAGATATCTATTTGATAAATTGATCGAAATTTATTATATTAATATTAATTATTAATCCCGATTTTGTACTTTATGTTATGCACTAAAATATCAAATAAATAATAAAAAAAAATAAGAAATATTGGATTGGATATTCTATATTTTCTATGTTTGTATTAATTTGAATTATGTTATAAATAACTAACAATTTTAAATTCAGATCCCATTTATTAAATTCCTATGCATACGCATATTTTGGTTATGTTAGCCCGCTTAGCTCAGAGGTTAGAGCATCGCATTTGTAATGCGATGGTCATCGGTTCGAATCCGATAGCCGGCTTTTCTCAATTT